AATATTTATTCCATAAGGGCTTATTCGATCCAATCGTACCACGTAATCCTTTAAAGGGCGTTCTGAGTGAATTATTTCGGCTACATGCCTTCTTTCCTTTGAATCAAACTTAGATTTTGAATCAAACTTAGATTAAGTAGAGCTGTAGAGTAGAGTCTTCATTTTTAATTTATTAATTAATTTAATAATTAATAAAACGGAATAAATTTTTAAAAATGAAAATTATTAAATTATAAGACAAGAGCACAAAATAACTAATAATATGAATAATAAAAAGGTGTATTATCATACATATATTTCGTGTAGAAACGTGTAGAAGGGTGAATAAGTCCGTTTATTTACATATTTTTTATTTACACATTTTTTTTTATAGGCATTTAGTAAAAAAAAATTATTAAAACATATACTTATATACTCCTTATTTAGGTATATACTCACTTAGGTATACTTAGTATAATATTAGTATAATATAATTATTATATATAAAATATCTTTATAACAATATAAGGTTAAAAAAAAAATTTAATATAAAACAATAAATAAAAATAACAGGTACAAATATTAAATCGAGGTACCCATTCAATGATAGCTTTCAACAACTTTCCCTCCATTTTTGTGCCTTTAGTAGGCTTAGTATTTCCGGCAATTGCAATGGTTTCTTTATCTCTTCATGTTCAAAAAAACAAGATTTTTTAGATACTATAGGGACAACTCTTATCCATTTTTTTTTTTTTTTTTTTCAAAACTGACTTTGATCATAACACCCATATCTATTTAGTAGAATATGGTATAACATGTGGCTTCTTTCGAGCCTAAGCTCTTATGTATGTGTAAACATGATATATGGGTAAATGAATTCTAACAATTTTCAAATGGATCGGTATCGGGGAGAATTTCGGAAATGGAAAGTCAATATATCTATATGTGGATATCTATAGGAAATCATATGAAAGAGATGTTATTATTTTAGTTTGGATCTAAGCAATTCGATGAATTTTTCTAAAAGGTTCACATCATAGTAGTGCTGGTTGATGAGAGTTACTTCGGAAACAAAAAAAGTAAAATCAAATTTATTTTTGTTATTCTTCCAATTCCAATAAAATGCAACTAGGTCTAGTGAGAGTATGAGTTGGCGATCAGAACGTATATGGATAGAACTTATAGCGGGATCTCGAAAAATAAGTAATTTCGGTTGGGCCCTTATTCTTTTTTTAGGTTCATTAGGGTTTGTATTGGTTGGAACCTCCAGTTATTTTGGTAGGAATTTTATATCTTTATTTCCTTCTCAGCAAATAAATTTTTTTCCGCAGGGGATCGTGATGTCTTTCTATGGGATCGCGGGTCTTTTTATTAGCTCCTACTTGTGGTGCACAATTTCGTGGAATGTAGGTAGTGGTTATGATCGATTCGATATAAAAGAGGGCATAGTGTGTATTTTTCGTTGGGGATTTCCTGGAAAAAACCGTCGCATATTTCTGCGATTCCTTATGAAAGATATTCAGTCCATCAGAATAGAAAATAAAGAGGGTCTTTTTGCTCGTCGGGTCCTTTATATGGAAATCAGAGGCCAGGGGGCCATTCCCTTGACGCGTACTGATGAGAATTTGACTCCACGAGAAATTGAGCAAAAAGCTGCTGAATTGGCCTATTTCTTGCGCGTACCAATTGAAGTATTTTGAAAAAAGGAACTGAAAAATGAATACTTTGCAAGAGGGAAAAAACTCAAGAACCCTCTTTTTTTTCTATACCATAACTTAACGGAAGTTTGTTCTGAACGCCTATTCGAGCCAAAGTAAACGTATACGAAGCAACCCTAAAACGAAATTTTTTGTGTCCATAATTTTTTTTATTTTAATATTTGATATTTTTTTTAATAGAACGGGAGTTCTTTCGTCTCGAAATCCAACTAATATTAATTTGAAGTGGGCTCTTTCTTATTCTATTTCTGTATTCTTTCTAGATTCAAGGACTAACCTAACCGCTATACTGCATCACAAATAAAAACCTCGCAATAGATTAATGGGCTCGATGACTTGGGATATAACTTATGCTTGATAGAAATATTAGTATCATATAGAGTCGACGCATGGGGTGAGTTCATTTAAACTTCAAAAATTCACAGACGAAAAATGGCAAAAAAGAAAGTATTCATTTCCCTTCTATATCTTGCATTTATAGTATTTTTGCCTTGGTGGATCTCTCTCTCATTTAAAAAAAGTCTGGAATCTTGGATTACCAATTGGTGGAATATTAGGCAATCCGAAATTTTTTTGAATGATATTCAAGAAAAGAGTATTCTAAAAAAATTCATAGACTTGGAGGAACTCCTTCGTTTGGAGGAAATGATAAAGGAATACCCAGAAACGCATTTACAAAAGCTTCGCGTCGAAATCTACAAAGAAACGACCCAATTGATCAAGATGCACAATGAGGATCGTATCCATACAATTTTACACTTCTCGACAAATATAATCTGTTTCGTTATTCTAAGTGGTTATTCTATTCTAGGTAATGAAGAACTTGTTATTCTTAACTCTTGGATTCAAGAATTCCTATATAACTTAAGCGACACAATAAAAGCTTTTTCTATTCTTTTATTAACTGATTTATGTATAGGATTCCATTCGCCCCACGGTTGGGAATTAATGATTGGCTCTGTCTACAAAGATTTTGGATTTGCTCATAATGATCAAATTATATCCGGTCTTGTTTCTACTTTTCCAGTCATTTTAGATACAATTTTTAAATATTGGATCTTTCGTTATTTAAATCGTGTATCTCCTTCACTTGTAGTGATTTATCATTCAATGAATGACTGAAAAATGATTGAACGACCCAATTATAATATTTGTTACTTTGTCCATAAGCAAAACACTCAAAATAGTACTTATTCTTTCTACCCAGCCAAGGGATCTCTCCAATGTTTCAGAAAAATTATTTCAGTAAATAGCAAAATTATAGATAGGGAACTCTACTAGCGACCTACCTAATTTTATTGTAGAAAATTTCGGGATCAATGATTGGACCATGCAAACTAAAAAAACCTTTTCGTCGATAAAGAAAGAGATTACTCGATCCATTTCCCTATCGCTCATGATATATATAATAACTCAGGCACCCATTTCAAATGCCTATCCCATTTTTGCACAGCAGGGTTATGAAAATCCACGAGAAGCAACGGGCCGTATTGTATGTGCCAATTGCCATTTAGCTAATAAACCCGTGGATATCGAGGTTCCACAAGCGGTACTTCCGGATACTGTATTTGAAGCAGTTGTTCGAATTCCCTATGATCTGCAAGTGAAACAAGTTCTTGCTAATGGTAAAAAAGGCGCTTTGAATGTGGGGGCTGTTCTTATTTTACCCGAGGGGTTTGAACTAGCCCCGCCCGATCGTATTTCGCCCGAGATTAAAGAAAAGATAGGAAATCTGTCTTTTCAAAGTTACCGCCCTACTAAAAAAAATATTCTTGTGATAGGTCCTGTTCCTGGTCAGAAATATAGTGAAATCACCTTTCCTATTCTTTCCCCGGACCCCGCTACTAAGAAAGATGTTCACTTCTTAAAATATCCCATATACGTAGGTGGGAACAGAGGAAGGGGTCAGATTTATCCCGACGGGAGCAAGAGTAACAATAATGTTTATAATGCTACAGCAGCAGGTATAGTAAGCAAAATCATACGAAAAGAAAAGGGGGGATACGAAATAACCATAGTGGAGGCATCGGGTGGGCGTCAAGTGGTTGATATTATCCCTCCAGGGCCGGAACTTCTTGTTTCTGAGGGCGAATCCATCAAACTTGATCAACCATTAACGAGTAATCCTAATGTGGGCGGATTTGGTCAGGGGGATGCAGAAGTAGTACTTCAAGATCCATTACGTGTCCAAGGCCTTTTGCTCTTCTTGGCATCTGTTATTTTTGCACAAATCTTTTTGGTTCTTAAAAAGAAACAGTTTGAGAAAGTTCAATTGTCCGAAATGAATTTCTAGATCCGCGAATTTTTCAACATCAAACTCTAAAAAGAAATAAATTGTTGTTGGCAATTATATTATGTAATTGTGTATGATCAAAAAAATTTTGTTTGTTTCTTTTTTCGGATTTCGGGAATTACTTATACTGGTCATGATGTGTATATTGTGAAGAAGACTATTTGATTTTACTTATCTCTTCTTTGTTTTTTCAATCCAAATCGAAGTGATATAGAATGAATCCGTAGTTTTATATTTGAATAGAATAAAAACAAAAGATAAATAAGCGGATAATATAAACCAAAGTATAAATGAAAGGAACAAAGGGTTTAGGGGAGGGGGGGGTTGTGCGTCTCCTAGTCTTTGACACAAGAAAAGGGATTTTCCACAACCCTTTCTTGTGTCGAATTAATAATGATTCTTGATCCTATTCGTCAAAAATTCCTATTCGTGGGTTCCATTTTTTTTTCGGTTTATCATAACCTTTTTTCGATTTATCATGTTAAGTAGTGGACAAACAAAAATATAGGTAAATTTATTGAACAAATAGAACTTCTTCAATTTCAATGAACTTCTAAAATAGAAAAAAGGAAACTTTGATTAGATTAAGATTAAAGAAAGTAAGGTTCTATTTTATTAGTATAGAAAGGGTTTGCATGATATCTAATCGATATAAATCCATATATAGAACTATATAGAATTGTGAGTCATCCAAAAAACGGAAATCGAGTGATTCCTTCTTTGTTTTCATTTTTTAAAGTATTCGCAGATACTTTGGAGTAAAAGATGTTCTGAATCAATTAATGAAGTGCATTTTTCAAAACATCAATCATAAGAAAATGTGGATTTTTTTGAAACATTTATACAAAAAAAATATTATGATTATTAAGAACTCAACGGATCCCCCTCGAATCAGACAAGGAAAGAGGGGGTAGGTCCCGTTGAGTTCTTATGCTTTCATGTCTATAACCCAGTTCATCTGGTTATTACAGAGATGAACCTAATCCGGAATATGAACCATAAAAGAAAAT